TATACATAGATATCTTTCTATGTATCATTAATATGCGCAGAATCCCTCTACAACTTTTTATCGAATCAACAAAAAAAATTCTTGATAATGATAAATACATTAACAATAATGAAACAAATCAAGAAAGGATTAATAAAACAAAACAAAATAAAATTGACTTTATTTTGTCTATGACTATAAAAAGGGCTTTTGATAATCTTAGAAATAGTAAGCGGAAGTCAGATATTTTTTTTGATTTATCTTACTTGTCACAAAAATATGTATTTTTCAAATTATCACAAACGCAGATTATTAACTTCAATAAGTTAAGATCTATTCTTCAATATAATGGACCGTCTTTTTTTCTTAAGACTGAAATAAAGGATTTTTTTGGAAGACAAGGAATATTTCATTCCGAATTAAGACATAATAAACTTCCAAATTATGGAATGAATCCATGGAAAAACTGGTTAAAAGGTCATTATCAATACGATTTATCTCAGATTACATCGTCTAGATTAATCCCAAAAAAATGGCGAAATAGAATCAACCAATGCCAGACGTCTCAAAATAAAGATTTAAACAAATGGTATTCCTCTGAAAAAGACCAATTACTTGATTCAAAAAAAAAACAAAATTCGAAAGTCTATTTATTACCAAATAAAGAGGATAATTTCAAAAAAAACTATAGATATGATCTTTTATCATATAAATATATTCATTCTGAAACTAAAAATAACTACTATATTTATAGATCATCATTAGAAAGAAATAATAACCAAGAAAATTCCACCAGAAATAAAGAAAACTTTTTTAGCATACTCAAGAATATTTCTAGCAAGAATTATTTAGGAAAAAGCGATATTCTATATCTGGAAAAAAATAAAGATAGAAAATTTTTGTATAAAATTAATAAAAATATTAAGGTTGAACCTAATAAGGACCAAATAAAGGATAAAATTCATAATAATGGTCTTTTTTATCTTCCGATTGATTCAAATTCGGAAATAAATTACAAAAAGGTATTTTTTGATTGGATGGGAATGAATGAAAAAATCTTAATCTTAAATTGCCTCATATCGAATCCGAAAGTTTTTTTCTTTCCAAAGTTTGGGATACTTTATCATAAATATAAAGAGAAACCTTGGTTTATTCCAAGCAAATTACTTCTTTTTAATTTGAATATCAATCCCAATTTTAGCGAAAATCAAAATATCAAGGGAAAGCAAGAAGAGGATTTTTTCAAATTTAGCCCATCAAATTCGAAACAATATTTTGAATTAAATAATCAAAACAATATTGAAGAATACTTTTTAGAATCCATCGAAAAACTAAAAATATTCCTTAAAGGAGATTTTCCTTTGCAATTAAGATGGGCTGGACGTTTCAATCAATTGAATCAAAAAATAATGAATAATATCCAGATATATGGTCTACTACTTAGCCTGATAAATGTCAGAAAAATTACTATATCCTATATTCAAAGGAAAGAAATGGATCTGGATATAATGAATAGGCATTTAAATCTTACACAATTAATGAAAACAGGAATATTAATTATGGAACCTGCCCGCCTATCTCTAAAAAATGACGGACAGTTTTTTATGTATCAAATCATAGGTATTTCATTGGTTCATAAAAGTAAGCACCAAAGTAATCAAAGATACCAAAAACAAAAAAATGTTGCTAAAAATACAGACAAAAAGAATTCTGATTTGCTTGTTCCTGAAAAAATTTTATCGTCTAGACGCCGTAGAGAATTAAGAATTCTCATTTCTTTCAATTTGAATTTAAAGAATAACACTGGTGTGGATAAAAACACATTAGTTTACAACGAGAACAAGATAAAAAAATGGAGTCAATTTTTGGATGAAAATCAAGATTTTGACATAAAAAAAAATGAATTAATTAAATTCAAGTTCTTTTTTTGGCCTAATTATCGATTAGAAGATTTAGCTTGTATGAATCGCTATTGGTTTGATACCAATAATGGGAGTCGCTTGAGTATGTTAAGGATATATATGTATCCATGATTAACAATTTTTAGTTTCCTAGATATTCTGTTGTTCTATCAATCATATTTTTCTGTCCGTGATCTAAATATATCCATGTTATATGCAAGCAACCAAATGAACATATGCACTGTCTTACATTCCAGTCTAGGATAGTGCAATAATAAGGAAATGACGTAGGAAAAATGTCGTATCAATTAAAGCTAGAAATTAATCGAATCTTCGTACTAAACTATTTGGTATCGTCTTTTTACTATAAAAATGAACTCCAAAATAGAATTTATTAATTGATAAAATCAGGAGTCTATAAAAAAATTCTGATTATTGTGTATACTACATTAAAATTTCTGACATTATTATTACTGCTTAATAAAATAAATATCTGTAAAAAGGGGAGTGTGAAATTATTTTATGGTAAAAAATTCATTTATTTCAATTATTTTTCAAGAACAAGAAGAAAACAAAGAAAACAGAGGATCTGTTGAATTTCAAGTAGTAAGTTTCACCAA